GGGTATGGCGGTGGGTTCCTTTCGGGTGGGGAGAGGTTGCAGGTTGCTGTTAAGAGCGTTTTGTGAAGTAGATGTTTGTTAGTTGAGGGGATGGCAGTTGGGGTTGTGTACACCTAAAAGATGAAAATGTGAGTCTTGGCCTGGTGTATTGAGACTTTTGTTTTTGGGGTTTGGCAAAAGTGGGTTTTGGGTAAAGGTCGAAGACGGGGGTGGGGGGGTTTGGTTATTCTTATGTCTTACAAGCATGAATTAAATAACACCTTGCTAAGGCTTATGCGGAGTTAGAACATTGAACGTAGGTGCGATCAACAACCGTATGGACTAGGAATCAAAGACAGGCGCATTCAGGACGGGATGTGGTGGGAGTCAGCATTCTGCAATGGGGTTGCGTGCGGACCAGAGATAAAAGATACCAAATGCATGGAAAGCTCCCGTGACTGGTTTAATAGGGTGATAGACCCGTGATCCATCGAGATGTCTTAGCTCCCGTGACTGGTTAATAGGGTGATAGACCCGTGATCCATCGAGATGTCTTATTTAAGGGGAACGTGTGGGCGATGTTGGTTGTTATGGCCCTGAGGTAAGAACCAGATGCCGGATACAATTCGGTTATAGCTACCCCCACAAGTTATGGGCCCGGAGCGAGGAGAGTAGCACTCTTGTGCGGGATATTGATTTCACGGAGGATGGTCAACAAGGGACCCCTAAGTGAGGGGGGGCATCCGTGGTGAGAAGGATTATTTAATAGCATGTGCTATGTCCGATGGACGACTTAATGTCTTATGGACGAGTGCAATTGGACTGTTCGGTTGATATCTGCTGGGGAGGTGGTGAAACCTTAGGATCTTGTGTTTATGTATTATTGTTAGAGTATTCGTGAAAGTCCGTGCTTGTAAGCATGTTTTGGTGGATTTGTGGGTGGATATGTAATGGTATGTGTTATGTACGGTTAAGTGCTTATAGTACTATATATTATACATGTTGGCTAGCAGTAATGCACGAATTACATAGTAGTATGGGTGGGTTGATATTAGGGTCATACTGGAAATTCGTACAACAAAATGCAGAAAGTAGTTTAAGTTAGAACGCTAATTTTGGGTATTGGTAGTGGGGTGAAGCACCTTCTTTCTGATTGCCCTAGGGAGGAGGTGTTCCATTTTTGGCTTACAAGGCCGGTGTATTGATTTATACTACAAGGGCAGGTTCATTTTAGTAAGTTATTTTCAATTAGGGAGGTTAGTGGTATTAAGATTAAGATAGTGATGAAGTATGTTGCTGATGCTATTTGGCCAATGGTGATAAGGGGTTGGATTATTGGTTGGCTTCCGATTCAGGTTAAGGTTAGTAGAGTTGTGGTTAGGAGTCAGAATAGGAGTTGGCTAAGTGGGCGGAATATTATACTTTGTTGTTTGGATTTATGGAGTATAGGGATGATTATTAGGATGAGAATCGATAGGAAGAGTGCTAATACGCCCCCTAGTTTGTTGGGAATAGATCGTAGGATTGTGTATGCGAATAGGAAGTATCATTCTGGTTTGATGTGTGGAGGGGTACTTAATGGGTTGGCTGGAGTGTAGTTGTCTGGGTCGCTTAGGAGATCGGGTGAGAATAGTACTAGTGTTATTAGGATGAAGAGGAGGAGGGCTAGGCCTAGGATATCTTTGATTGTGAAATAGGGGTGGAAGGCAATTTTATCTGAGTTAGAAGGGATTCCACAGGGGTTGTTTGATCCTGTTTCGTGTAGAAATAGTAAGTGTACGGCTGTAAGGGCGACTATAATGAAAGGTAGGATAAAGTGTAGGGTAAAGAATCGTGTGAGGGTAGGGTTGCCAATAGCGTACCCGCCTCAAATTCATTGGACAAGATTGGTTCCGATGTATGGTACTGCTGATAGTAGGTTTGTGATTACTGTTGCCCCTCAGAATGATATCTGGCCTCATGGGAGTACGTAGCCCATGAAGGCTGTTGCTATAGTTGTGAGGAGAAGCATGACGCCAGTATTTCAGGTTTTTAAGAGGAGGTATGAGCCATAGTAGAGGCCTCGGCCTACGTGTAGAAAAAGACAGATAAAAAGTATGGAGGCGCCATTGGCGTGGAGGTAACGGATGATCCAGCCATAATTTACGTCTCGAGTGGTGTGTGCAATTGAGGAGAATGCAGAGGAGGTGTCTGGTGAGTAGTGTATTGCTAAGAATAAACCTGTAATAATTTGTAGGGTTAGGCAGGTTGCGAGAAGTGAGCCAAAGTTTCATCATATGGAGATATTGGATGGGGTTGGTAAGTCAATGAGGGAGTGGTTGATTATTTTTATGATTGGACTAGATTTACGTACTGGAATCATTAGTGCTTTTATAGTTGAAGTACAACGATGGTTTTTCATATCATTGGTTATGGTTGGAGTCCATGTGGAAGCAATGATGTATGTTTTGTTTGCATTAAGTGTACTATTGGTTATGGGGTTTGTAGGTTTTTCTTCTAAGCCTTCTCCTATCTATGGGGGTTTAGCGTTGGTTATTAGTGGTGTTGTTGGTTGTGTAATTACTTTAAGTTGTGGAGGGGCTTATATGGGTTTAATGATGCTTTTAGTTTATTTAGGGGGTATAATAGTTGTTTTTGGTTATACTACAGCAATAGCTATTGAAGAGTACCCTGAGACATGGGGTTCAGGGTTTGAGGTATTCGGGATTTTTTTAATAGGGTTGGTGATGGAAGTGGGGTTGGTTTTATGGGTTTTAGACTTGGATGAGGTAGTAGTAGTTAATTTTAATGATATGGGTGATTGAGTGATTTTTGAGGGAGAGGGGTCAGGGTTAGTTCGGGGCGATTCTATTGGTGCGGGTGCTTTGTATGATTATGGACGTTGATTGGTGGTGGTTGCTGGTTGGACGTTGTTTGTTGGTGTGTATATCGTGATTGAGATTACTCGGGGTAACAGATGATTATATTATTAGGAGTGTAATTAGAATAAGAGGAATGAGGAAGGAGAGGAAGTAAAGTTTAATTATACCTTTTTGGGAGGTTACAGTTGTGGAAGCAGTGATATGTGTTTGTGAGATTATTTTGGGTATAGATTTTTCTAGTCATATTGAGTCTAATAGGAGGAGAGCTAGGTTTTGGCTTGTAAGTAGGTTTTGGTATGGGATTGTACGGTGAATTGTAGTTGGGTAGTACCCTAATATGTTGGAAAATTTAAATGTTTGTGGTGGATTTTTTATTTTCAGATTATTTGTTATGAGGATGAGGTCTAGGGCTATTAGGAAGCCTAGGGTAGTTGCATATAGGGCTGAGAGTTTTAGATGTAGGGGTATTGCTGGTTGGGGAAGTGAGATAGGGGGGATGTTATTGGTAATAAGGAATCCTGCAATTATGCTGCCCATTGTGAGGCGTTTGATTGGATTTAGTAAGGCGGGGTGATTTTCATTAATGTTTGTTAAGGCTGGAAAGCGTGGTTGTCCTGTTAGAGTGAGGAGAATAGTTCGAGTGCTGTAGGCGCTTGTTAGGGAAGTGGCGATGAGAGTAGTGAATAGGGCTCAGGCATTGGTATATGACGTATTTGTGGCTTCGATGATAAGATCTTTGGAGTAGAAGCCTGTGAGGAAAGGTATTCCTGTGAGTGCTAGGTTACCAATAGTTAGGGAGGTTGAGGTTAGGGGTATTGTTTTAAATAGGCCTCCTATTTTTCGAATGTCTTGTTCGTTGTTTAGGTTGTGGATAATAGATCCAGAGCAAATGAAGAGTATGGCTTTGAAGAAAGCGTGGGTGCAGATATGTAGGAATGCTAGGTATGGTTGGTTGATACCAATTGTAACTATTATTAGGCCTAGTTGACTTGAGGTGGAGAAGGCTACAATTTTTTTAATGTCATTTTGTGTAAGGGCACAGATGGCTGTGAATAGGGTGGTAATGGCTCCTAGGCATAGTATGAAGTTTTGGATTAATGTGTTATTTTCTATTAGAGGGTGAAGTCGGATAAGTAGGAATACTCCGGCGACGACTATAGTGCTAGAGTGAAGTAGAGCTGAGACCGGAGTTGGGCCTTCTATGGCAGAGGGAAGTCAGGGGTGAAGGCCAAATTGAGCTGATTTTCCTATTGCTGCTAGGAGGAGGCCGGCTAATGGAAGGAGGTTTGAGTTGGAGTTTAGGGCTAGTATTTGTTGGAAGTCTCATGAGTTGTAATGTAGGAGGAATCATGTTATAGCTAGGATAAGACCAATGTCGCCAATGCGGTTGTATAGGATTGCTTGGATAGCTGCTGTGTTGGCATCTGTTCGGGTATGCCATCAGCTGATTAGAAGGAAGGATATGATTCCTACGCCTTCTCAACCAATGAAGAGTTGAAAAAGGTTGTTGGCGGTAGTTAGGATTAGTATAGCGGTAAGAAAGATAAGGAGATATTTGAAGAATTGGTTGATATTTGGATCTGAGCTTATATATCATAGTGAGAATTCTATAATGGATCAAGTGATAAATAGTGCGATTGGGGTAAATATTATGGAAAAGTAGTCTAGTTTGAAGCTTAGTGTTAGGTCTAGTGTTTGGGTTATCGTTCAATGTCAGCTTCAAATGATTGTTTCTTGGTTTGAGAAGATAAACAGAGTTGTTGCAAGAAGGCTAGTGATGAAAGCGCATATTACAGTTGTTTTTACATAATTTGGGTATGAATGTTTTTTGTTGGGGTTGATGAGAGTGGCGAGGATTGGAAGGGTTAGGGAGATAAGGGTTGTTATTGTAATGGAAGCAGGCATATTTGTTACTTTTATTTGGAGTTGCACCAATGTTTTTGGCTCCTAAGGCCAATGGATAGCTGTTATCCTTTAAAAGTTGAGAAAGCCGTGGTTTTAAGTACGGGGGCATGGGTTAGCAGTCCTTGCAAGTTTTCTCGGTAAATAAGAAGTGGTAGGCTTCTATAGTTAGGTTCACAATCTAATGTTTTGGTTAAACTATATTTACAAGGAGTGAACCCCATGATAATGCTAGGGTTAAGTGATAGGAGGATGGTTGGGGCGAGGTGTATAAATATTAGTGTATTTTCTCGTGTAAAGGGGGGTTTTATGTTGGTTATGTGATGTGTGAGTGTTCCTCGTTGTATTGTAATGAATATGTGGAGAGAGTAGAGAGCTGTAATTAATATATTAAGTCCCGTTAATGCGATGGTGATATGGGATCAGGAAAATGAGGCTGTGATTACGAAGATTTCGCCTAGTAGGTTGATGGTGGGGGGTAGGGCAAGGTTAGTAAGGTTTGCTATGAACCATCAGAAGGTTATTAGTGGGAATAGGACTTGAAGTCCTCGAGATAGTAGTATAATACGGCTGTGGGTACGTTCATAGTTTGAGTTAGCTAGGCAGAAGTATATAGAGGAGGTGAGCCCATGGGCAATTATAAGGATGATTGCGCCGGAGAAGCTTCAGGGGGTTTGGATAAGGGCGGCCATGATTACAAGGGCTATGTGGCTTACAGAAGAGTATGCGATGAGTGATTTTAGGTCTGTCTGTCGGAGGCAGATTAAACTTGTTATGATTATACCTCATAGGGATAGTATAAGAAATGGGTAGGCTATGTATTCTGTTAAGGGGTTAAGGATGGAAGTGAGTCGTATCATGCCATAGCCACCTAGTTTTAGGAGCACTGCGGCGAGGACTATTGAACCTGCGATGGGGGCTTCAACGTGGGCTTTGGGGAGCCATAGGTGTAGGCCGTATAGGGGTATTTTTGTTATGAAGGCTAATATGCATGCTAGTCAGGTAAGGCTGTGAGATCAAGTGGTTGTTAGTTTTTGATTTATAAGTGTTAGTAATATAGTGTTTAATGAGCCTGTGTTGTTGTGTGTATAAATTAGTATGATGAGCAGGGGTAGAGAGCCAGTTAATGTGTAGAATAGGAAATATGTACTTGCGTTGATACGTTCTGCTTGATTACCTCATTTAGTAATGATAATTAGGGTGGGGATGAGAGTAGTTTCGAATAGGATATAGAATATCATTAGTTCGGTAGCCATGAATGTTAGGATTAGGGTAATTTGTAGGAAGATTATTATGGAAAGATAGAGTTTTTTTTGTGAGGGGGGTTCATTGTGTAGGTGATATTGGCTTGCCATGATTATAAGGGGTAAAAGTCAGGCGGTTAGCATTAGGAGGGGTGTTGTTAGTGGGTCGGAGGATAAGTGGGTTGAGTGGCTAAAAAGGTTGTTGTTAGTTTGGTTAAAGAATAGTAGGGGAATCAGGCTGATGATTAGGCTATGTGTGGTTAGGTTAATTCAGATGGTGTTGTTTTTGGATAATCATGTTATAGGTAATAGTATGATTGTGGGGGTAATTATTTTTAGCATTGAAGCAGGTTTAGGTTTTGAATGTAGTCTAGTCCATATGTATTGGAGATTGAGATTAGTAGGGCGAGGCCTACTGCCGCCTCACAGGCGGCAAATACTAACAGGATGATGGGTATAATGTTAATTAAGGGGGAGTGTATGTTTGAGGCGATAAGGGTTATTATCATGAAGAGTGATATTATTATTCCCTCTAGGCAAAGGAGAGAGGTTATTAGGTGTGAACGGTAGGTTAATATGCCTAGGAGTGAGATAATAAATGCCAACGCAATATTTATATAGATGGGAGTCATTTGGTTAGTATGATTATCATAATTTAATGAGTCGAAATCATTTGTTTTGTTTAAACTACTTACCAATTCGGTTCAGTCTAGTCCTTTTTGGGTTCATTCGTAGGCTAAGCCAAGAATTAAAATGATGATGAAAGCTATGGATGATTTAATTATCACTGGGAGATTTGTTGTTTGGAGGGCTCATGGGAGGGCTAGTAGTAAAGCGATTTCTAGGTCGAATAATAGGAAGGTGATTGCGACTAAGAAGAATTTTATTGAGAATGGAATACGAGCGGGGTTTAGGGGATCGAATCCGCACTCGTAGGGGTTAGTTTTTTCTGTATAGGAGTTAAGTTGGGGTAGTCAGAGTATGATAATTATTAGTAGTAGGGTCAGAAGGGTGTTGATTGTTAAGGCTAATGCTAGGTTAATTACTCTTTTTTGAGTATTATCAAAGCTGATTGATTGGAAGTCAATTGTACTGTTTATACTAAAAGAGTATGATCCTCATCAATAGATGGAGATATAGAGGAATAGTCAGATAACGTCTACGAAGTGTCAGTATCAGGCGGCGGCTTCGAAGCCAAAGTGGTGGTTTGACGTGAAATGGTATAGTAGTTGGCGGATGAGGCAGATAAAGAGGAATGTAGATCCAATGATAACGTGGAGTCCATGGAAGCCTGTAGCGACGAAAAATGTTGAGCCATAAATACCGTCGGAGATAGTAAAGGGTGCTTCGAAGTATTCTGAAGCTTGCAACAGGGTGAAGTAGACTCCTAGTGAGATTGTGATAAGTAGGGCTTGGATTGTTTGTTTTCGGTTACTACTTATGAGGCTATGGTGGGCTCAGGTAATTGTAACTCCTGATGCGAGTAGTACAGAGGTATTTAGGAGAGGTACTTCTAGGGGATTTAAGGGGGTGATGCCTGTTGGTGGTCAGTAGCCTCCTGAATAGGGTGTTGGAGCGAGGCTTGAGTGGTAAAATGCCCAGAAGAAGCCTATGAAGAAGAAGACTTCTGAGATGATAAATAATGTTATTCCATATCGAAGGCCTTTTTGGACAGATATTGTGTGGTGGCCTTGATAGGTGCTTTCTCGTACGATGTCACGTCATCATTGATATAGGGTCAGTGAGTTAGTTAGCAGGCCTAGTATTAATAGGGTAGTAGAATAAAAGTGAAATCATATGATTAAGCCGGATGTTATTAGGAGGGCTGATAGGGCTCCTGTTAGTGGTCAGGGGCTAGATTTAACTATGTGATAGGCATGAAGTTGGTGGGTCATTAGGTGTTGTTATGTAAATAAAGGCTAATCAGGAGCGTAAAAACGTAGGCTTGAATTAGGGCAACTGCAATTTCTAGGATAGTTAATAGTGTTAGGAGTGTAAAGGTTAGGAGGGTGGCAGAGGAGCTAATGGTTGATAGTGCTAGTACAGCGTTTCCAGTCAGGTGCATTAGTAAGTGACCAGCTGTAATGTTAGCGGCTAGTCGTACGGCCAGGGCTACTGGTTGAATAAGTAGGCTAATAGTTTCGATCACTACTAGTATGGGAATGAGTGGTGTAGGTGTGCCTTGTGGTAGAAGGTGGGCTAGGGAATTTTTGGTTTTAAGGCGCAGTCCTGTGATTACTGTGCCTGCTCATAGGGGGATTGCTATGGCCAGATTTATAGAAAGTTGGGTGGTTGGTGTAAATGAATGGGGTAGGAGTCCTAGAAGGTTAGTTATGGTGATGAAGATAATTAGAGATATTAGTATTAGAGATCAAGTTTGTCCTTTGGTATTATGAGTTATTATTATTTGTTTTAGAGTGATTTGGGTTAGGTTTTGTTGGATGGTGGTTAGTCGATTGTTAATAAGGTACTTGGAGGTTGGAATTAGTAGTATGGGAAATAAGATGATAGGGATTGTAGCGGGTTGGCCTAGTACTATTGGAGTTGAGAATGGGGTAAATAGATTTTCGTTCATTTTGATTGTTGGTGGTTATTGTGGATTTGTGGGTTGGGTTTTTTTGTAAGGGGGGGTCGGTAGTAGTTTATATTTAGTAGTTTTAATTGTATAATGAGATATAGTGTGGGGAGTATGGCTGTGATGGTAATAAATCATGTTGATGTGTCTAGTTGGGGCATTTCACCGCAGAGGGTGTGCCCCCTCAAATCTTTAACTTAAAAGGTTAATGCTAGAATAGCTGTGCAGTGGGTCTGAAGGATGATTTTGGGGTATATAAAGTAGGAGTATGTGGGGGTTATAGGGTAAATACGGGCCCCATTTCAAAGATTTTTAGTGGAATTAGTTCTGCAACGATTGGTATAAAGCTGTGGTTTGCACCGCAGATTTCTGAGCATTGTCCGTAATAGACGCCTGGTCGTGTGGCGGTGAATACAGTTTGGTTTAGACGTCCGGGCACTGCATCGGTTTTTAGGCCTAGTGTGGGGATGGTTCATGAATGTAACACATCTTGAGATGTAATTATTATACGAACGGGAGCTTCAATTGGGAGTACTACTCGATTGTCAACTTCTAGGAGTCGAAGGTCTCCTGGATTTAGGAATAATGGGGGTAGTATATAGGAGTTAAAGATTAGGCCTCCATGGTCTGTATACTCGTAAGTTCAGTACCATTGGTGTCCGATTGATTTGATGGTAAAGGAGGGGTTGTTAACTTCATCTGTTAAGTATAGGATACGTAGGGATGGGAAAGCAATTAGGGTTAAGATAATTGCTGGTAGGATGGTTCAGATGATTTCTATTTCTTGAGCATCTGTAATATTGGTATTGGTTAGTTTTGTTGTAAGCGTTGAGAACAGGGCATATAGGACTAGGAGGCTGATTAAGGATATGGCTATAAGAGCATGGTCATGGAAGGTAATTAGTTCTTCTATGACAGGGGATGTAGCGTCTTGTAGACCTAGTTGTGTTGGATGAGCCATGTAAGATATATAGGGTTTGACCTATAACTTGGCTTTGACAAAGCCATGAAATAGTTTTTCTAATATCTTGCTGAAAAAGTTATAGGGGCTATAGGATTGGCTTGAAACCAATTTTAGGGGGTTCGACTCTCTCCTTTTTCGTTTAGTTTAATGTAGGTTGGTTCTTCAAATGTATGATGGGGTGGGGGGCAGCCGTTTAACCACTCCAGATTAGTAGAGGGTTGTTCGATTGATAGTACTTTACGTTTTGAGGTAAAGGCTTCTCAGATCATATAAATTATCAAGATAACTGCTATCAGTGAGATATAGGAACCTATAGATGATAAGATGTTTCATGTGGTGTAGGCATCGGGGTAGTCAGAATAGCGTCGGGGTATTCCAGATAGGCCTAGGAAGTGTTGTGGGAAAAAGGTTAGATTTACACCTGTAAATATAACGATAAAGTGAATTTTAGCACAGGTTTGGTCTAATGTGTAGCCTGAAAATAAGGGGAATCAATGGATAAAGCCCCCTATAATGGCGAAAACAGCTCCTATTGATAGGACATAGTGGAAGTGGGCGACGACGTAGTATGTGTCGTGTAGCACGATGTCTAGGGATGAGTTTGCTAGGATAATACCAGTTAGGCCTCCTACGGTAAATAGAAAGATAAAGCCTAGGGCTCAAAGTATTGCGGGGGACCATTTGATATTGGCTCCGTGGAGTGTGGCGAGTCAGCTAAAAACTTTTACGCCAGTGGGGATTGCAATAATTATGGTAGCTGAGGTAAAATAGGCTCGTGTGTCTACGTCTATGCCTACTGTGAATATGTGGTGGGCTCATACAATGAAGCCTAAGAATCCAATTGATATTATGGCCCAGACTATGCCCATATATCCGAATGGTTCCTTTTTGCCTGAATAGTAAGTTACAATGTGGGAAATTATTCCAAATCCGGGAAGAATAAGAATATAGACTTCGGGGTGACCAAAGAATCAGAATAAGTGCTGATATAGAATAGGATCTCCCCCTCCGACTGGATCAAAGAAAGTAGTGTTGAGGTTACGATCTGTTAGTAGTATGGTGATGCCGGCGGCCAGGACTGGTAGTGAGAGGAGTAGAAGGATTGCTGTGATTAAGATTGATCAGACGAATAGGGGAATTTGATATTGGGATATTGCGGGAGGTTTTATGTTGACAATAGTAGTAATGAAATTAATAGCTCCTAGGATAGAAGAAATGCCTGCTAGGTGAAGGGAAAGAATGACTAGGTCTACGGAGGCTCCTGGGTGTGAGAAGTTTCCTGCTAAGGGGGGGTATACTGTTCAGCCTGTTCCAGCACCGGCTTCTAGTATAGTTGATGCTACTAGTAGTAGAAAGGAAGGGGGAAGGAGTCAGAAGCTTATGTTATTTAAACGAGGGAATGCTATGTCGGGAGCGCCAATTATTAGGGGTACTAGTCAGTTTCCAAAGCCCCCGATCATAATGGGTATAACTATGAAGAAGATTATAACGAATGCATGGGCCGTTACGACAACGTTGTAAATATGATCATTGCCCAGTAGAGTACCGGGTTGGCCTAGCTCAGCTCGAATGAGAAGGCTTAGGGCTGTGCCTATGACTCCGGCTCATGCACCAAATAGTAGGTACAGGGTTCCAATGTCTTTATGGTTTGTTGAAAAGAGCCAACGGTCGATGAACATGGGTGGAGAGAGGGTAAAATGGCTGAGTAAGCATTAGGCTGTAAACCTAAAGACAGGGGGATACCCCCCCTTTTTACCAGCCTTGAAGTGATTTTCATGTTGAATTGCAAGTTCAAAGAAGCAGCTTTAAAGTTTCTGCCGGGGCTTCTCCCGCCTTTTTTCCCTGCGGCGGGAGAAGTAGATCAAAGCCAGTTGATTAGGGCGCTTAGCTGTTAACTAAGTTTTTATGGGTTTAAGTCCCATTGGTCTAGTGAGGGCTTAGCTTAATTAAAGTGGTTGATTTGCGTTCAATTGATGCAGAGTAGGTATTTGCAGTCCTTATATGTTTCAGAAATTAAGTATTTACTTACTAAGGGCTTTGAAGGCTCTTGGTCTTGTTTAACCTAAATTTCTAGTAGATAGCTAAAATTAGGGGAGAAATTGGTAGTAGTAGGGTGGAAGTGATGATGAGGGGGGAAATAAGAAGTATGGGTTTTGTGTTTTCGAATTGTCATATTATTTTTGTGTTGTTGGATGTGGGGAACAGTGTTAGGGAGGTAGCATAGATTAGGCGTATATAGAAATATAGGTTAAGCAGAGTTATGATAATTATGATGGAGGGGACGAGAAAGTTGTCGTTTATTGTTAGTTCTTGAATGGTAATTCATTTGGGTAGGAAGCCAGTTAGGGGGGGTAGTCCTCCTAGGGATAGGAGAGTGGATGCTATTAGTGGCATTAGGTGGGTTGATTTATTTCAGGTGTGGGATAATATGAGAGTTGTAGTGTTTGAGTTTAGGCTAAGGGTCAGGAAAATAGTGGTTGTTAGGGTGATATATACAATAAGGTAAAGAATTGTGATGGTTGGGTTATATGTTAGTGTTATTATTGTTCAGCCTATATGGGTGATTGAAGAGTACCCTAGGATTTTGCGTAATTGTGTTTGGTTTAGGCCTCCTCAGCTGCCTACCATAATGGATAGGATCGAGAGAGTTAGGAGGATGTGTGTGTTAATTGATGGGTGAATTTGATATATGATTGAGATGGGGGCTAGTTTTTGTCATGTGAGGAGAAGTAGGCCGGAGGTTAGAAGTGTTCCTTGGGTAACTTCTGGGATTCAAAAGTGGAAGGGGGTTATTCCTAGTTTTATAATGAGGGCGGTGGTTATCATTAGGGATGGGAGTTGACTAGTGTAGTTTGTTATTATTCAGTGTCCTGATAGTAGAGTGTTGGAGATGATTCCTATTATAAGAATTATAGCTGCAGTAGATTGTACTAGGAAGTATTTGGTGGTGGCTTCTGTGGAGCGGAGGTTTGTTTTTTTGATTAAGATTGGGATGAAGGCTAATATATTTATTTCCAGGCCTGTTCAGGCGAGGAATCAATGTGAGCTTAGTATTGTAATAAGTGTGCCTATAATTATTGTGGTATAGATGATGAGTTGGGCTAGTGGGTTAATTAGTATGGGAAGGATATGACCAACATTTTCGGGGTATGGGCCCGATAGCTTATTTAGCTGACCTTACTTTAGGATATAGTGTGTGAGGTGGCACGGAGAAGTTTGGATTCTTAAGGGTGGGTTCGATACCCACAATCCTAGAAATAAGAGGGTTGAGGCCTCTATTATTTACTCTATCAAAGTAACTCTTTTATCAGACATATTTCTAGGTTTGAGGAGGAATGCTGGAAATAGCGATGGGTGTTGAGGTGTTTCATATGAGTAGTGCTAGTGTGAGTGGGAGGAAGTTTTTTCATAGTAGGTGTATAAGTTGATCATAACGGAATCGGGGGTATGTTGCTCGGGTTCATAGGAAGAGGGAGGTTGTGAGGAGTGTTTTGGTGGTGAAGCATGCTGTGAATAGTTCTGGTGAGTGGATGGGGTAGAATGTACCTAGAAAAATTGTGGTTGTAAGAGCGTTTATTATGATAATATTTATGTATTCAGCCATGAAGAATAGGGCGAATGGGCCTGCAGCGTATTCGATGTTAAAGCCTGATACTAGTTCTGATTCGCCTTCTATGAGGTCGAAGGGGGTTCGGTTCGTTTCTGCTAGTGTGGAGGTAAACCATATTATAGCTAAGGGTCATGATGGTAGGAGGAGTCATAGATGTTCTTGTGTTGTAATGAGTGTATTAAGGTTGAATGAGCCGCTTATTAGTAAGACTGATAGTAGGATGATGGCGAGGGTGACTTCGTAGGAGATTGTTTGGGCAACGGCTCGTAGGGCTCCGATTAGGGCGTAGTTTGAATTTGATGCTCATCCTGATCATAGGATAGAGTAGACGGTTAGGTTGGATGTGGCTAGGATAAATAGGAGTCCTAGATTAAAGTTGACTAGGGCGTTGGGTATGGGGAGGGGGGTTCATAGGAGGAGGGCAATAGAGAAGGCTAGGGCGGGTGCGGTAATATAGAGAATGGTGGTGGATGTTGAGGGTTTTAGGGGTTCTTTGGTGAAAAGTTTTATTGCGTCAGCGAAGGGTTGTAGTAGTCCGTAGGGGCCTACAATGTTGGGTCCTTTTCGCAGTTGTATATAACCTAGTAGTTTTCGTTCGACGAGTGTGAGAAATGCTATGGCAGCCAGTGTAGATATAACGAGGAGTAGGAGATTTATTGTAGTCATGATATTAAGAAGAGGAGTTGAACCTCTGGTTATAAAGTTTTAAGTTTTATGCAGTTTCCGGGCCCTGCCATCTTAATAAACCCTGGTCTTGGGTGGGGGTGTGTAATATTTTACTAAATTGAGATTAGGTCATTTATGTAGTGAAGGCGCTTATGTGAAGTGGGCCTTATTTCTCTTGTCCTTTCGTACAGGGAGAAATGTAGAAATAGATAGAAACCGACCTGGATTGCTCCGGTCTGAACTCAGATCACGTAGGACTTTAATCGTTGAACAAACGAACCCTTGATAGCTGCTGCACCATTAGGATGTCCTGATCCAACATCGAGGTCGTAAACTCTATTGTTGATATGGACTCTAGAATAGAATTGCGCTGTTATCCCTAGGGTAACTTGTTCCGTTGATCAAGTTATTGGATCAGTTGTAAATATTAGTTCGCTTTGACTTGTGTAGTCTTAGCATGGATTATTCGGAGGTTTAGCTGTGCTCCGAGGTCACCCCAACCAAAATTTTTAATGCAGGTATAGTAGTTTAGGGGCCTGTGGGTTTGTGTAGTTTTTAGTTGCATTAATAAATTAAAGCTCCATAGGGTCTTCTCGTCTTATTGTGTTATATCCGCCTCTTCACGGATAGGTCAATTTCACTGGTTAAAAGTAAGAGACAGTTAAACCCTCGTGATGCCATTCATGCAAGTCCCTATTTAAAGAACAAGTGATTATGCTACCTTTGCACGGTCAGGGTACCGCGGCCGTTAAACGTGTGTCACCGGGCAGGCAGTGCCTCTAATATTGGTAATGCTAGAGGTGATGTTTTTGGTAAACAGGCGGGGTTTGGGTTTGCCGAGTTCCTTTTACTTTTTATAACCTTTCCTTAAAAGCATGCCTGTGTTGGATTAACAGTAAGGATAGCATGGACTTGTTTGTATTTGTTATGCCGGGCTGTTAAATATCTGTGAGGTTTCTGGTGTGATTTAGGCTTATGCAGTGGAGAAGATAGTCATGTTACTTATACTAGCATTGTTGCTTCTATAGGGTAATAGATTAATCCAATATGGTGTGAGGAGTTTAGTTGTGTGTTTAGAATTTTTTTGGGTGATTGATGTTGAGCTTGAACGCTTTCTTAATTGATGGCTGCTTTTAGGCCAACTATGGTAATTGGGGTTTTTACTCTCTCTATAAGGTTTTTTCCTAATGTCTAAGGAGCTGTCCCTCCTTAGACTAACGATTAAGCTTACAGGGGGATTAGTTGGTTCTGTAGGTAAGCTTAAGGTTGAACTAATATTCTGTCTTGGATAACCAGCTATCACCAGGCTCGATAGGCTTATCACCTCTACCCAGAAATCTTCCCACTATTTTGTCACATAGACGGGTGCGCTCTTTTAGCTGTTTTTGGGTAGCTCGTCTGGTTTCGGGGAAATTTGGCTTGTAGTTCTCTTTGTGAAATTATTTCTAGCTAATTCATTATGCGAAAGGTACAGGGGTTAGTCCTTGCTGTTTTGTGCTTGGGTAGTTTTTGTCTTTCCCTTACGGTACTATATCTATAGCGCCAGATTAAAATTTCTATCGCCTATACTTTGTGTAGGTGAATGGTTTAGTATATATTGGTTTGGTGTTAGTATTGATTATGTTTGGGGCTAGTGTTAGCTCAAGACAATCGGGTAGTACTGAGATCTTCTGAGTGTAAGTCAGATGCTTTGTGTTAAGCTATGTCTTGATTTATCCAAGTGCACCTTCCAGTACACTTACCGTGTTACGACTTATCCTCTCTATATAAATGTTGAAGTGTTTAGTTAAGATGTTTCTCAAATATATTTGAGAGGAGTGACGGGCGGTGTGTACGCGCTTCATGGCCTAGTTCAATCAAGCACTCTATTCTTAATTTACTGCTAAATCCTCCTTAGACTCTTAGGTTTCATAAGAGGTATCGTAGAGTTTTCTGAGGTAGAAAATGTAGCCCATTTTTTACCGTCTCATGGGCTACACCTTGACCTAACGTTTTTGCGGCGGGGGGGGCATTTGCGCTCACTTTGTGGCCTTCATCAGGGTTTGCTGAAGATGGCGGTATATAGGCTGAGCAAGAGAGGGTAGGGTGGATCGGGGTTTATCGATTATGGAACAGGCTCCTCTAGGGGGAATATAAAGCACCGCCAAGTCCTTTGAGTTTCAAGCTGTTGCTTGTAGTATTCTGGCGAGTAGTTTTGTTGTTTAACTATTGAGGTTTAAGGCTAAGCATAGTGGGGTGTCTAATCCCAGTTTGGGTCTTAGCTGTTGTGTGTTCAGAAGTTTTAAAGCCACTTTCGTAGTTTATTTTACATTAGCTAGGGTTTTACAGTTTAGATGGAGTTTAGCTTTATTGTATTAGGTCTTAAACACCCTCTACGCCGATTTCTGTTGACTAGGGTTAATCGTGTGACCGCGGTGGCTGGCACGAAATTGACCAACCCTTAATGTAGCATAGCTTAGTTAAACTTTCGTTTATTGCTAAAGATTTGTCACTGCTGTCTCCCGTGGGGGTGTGGCTAGGCAAAGTGTTTTGAGCTGCATGTGCGTGCTTGATACTTGCTCCTTTTTGTCATAGTGATTTATGGGGCGTCTTCACCGGTACGAGGATGTTTGCATGTGTAATCTTGCTAGTAGCCAATGGAAAGGCCAGGACCAAGCCTATTTGTTTATGGGGTGTGTAGACCCATCTAGGCGTCTTCAGTGTCTTGCTTTAGGTTGGTTTAAGCTACATAAACGCAGGGAT